TTCTTGATAGTTATTTACTTACTCAGTGGATAGGAACATACTCTGGATCAGAATCATGGGGAGTACTTCTTGACCATTTCTACGAACGTAAAGCCCCAATTCGAATTCCTTTTATGTACAGAAGTATCCTCTTGGATAACTTACATAATCTCAATTACTAATCCTTTGTGTATCTTGGTCTTCCTAACCATCCACTCATTTTTGCTTTCAACCTCCCGTTGTGGAAATCCATCTATGGTAATAGACAGTAAAAACTCCATACAGTTGATCTTTTGAACCCGCTTCAAGCTATCATGACAATTCACCAATCTTGGGGTAAACAATCTCTATTGCTTATGTTTACTTTTTTCACCATTTGATTCTTGTACATAGGAAATGAGACTCAACCTTTTTACTGCAAATTTAGAAGCCGTTTTCTTTCACTCATATAACTATCTGGTTTAGTTCATTAACTTACAATGCTGAATAAAAATGAAAATATATATATTCAATCAAATCTTTTTACCCTTCTTTCTAGAAAGAAAAGAATTTTGAGAAATTTTAGGTCTCACCGAATCACACGTAGAGATATTGATAACACACATAGAGCTAATGGTATTTCATAACTAATTGATTGGGCAGCTGCCCGTAGACCACCTAAAAAGGAATATTTATTATTTGATCCATATCCTGACATAAGAAGTCCAACGGGAGCAATACTTGAAATGGCAATCCAGAAAAAAACACCAATACTAAGATCGGCTAGAACAAGGTGATCACCAAAAGGAATTACTGAATAACTTAGAAAGATAGATATTACGGCTATGGATGGTCCGATACTGAATAAACGAGGATCTCCGGTAGATGGAATAAGGTTCTCTTTCAAAAGTAGTTTTGTCCCATCTGCTAGAGCTTGAAGAATTCCTAAAGGGCCAGCATATTCAGGTCCGATACGTTGTTGTATTCCTGCAGATATTTCTCTTTCTAACCAAACAATTACTAGTACACCTATTGTGATTCCTAATACAAGAGTCAAAATAGGGACAAGCATCCACATGATCCCATAGACTTCTTTTAAGGATTCCAATTTGGAAAAAGAATTGATAGTCTCTATTTCTGTTGTATCAATTATCATTTCAACGATCAACTTCTCCCATAATGATATCTATGCTACCTAGTATTGTCATAATATCAGCCAATTTCATTCTTTTAACTAACTGAGGAAGAATTTGCAAATTGATAAAACCTGGTGGGCGAATTTTCCATCTCCAAGGAAAAACGCTCTGATCTCCTATGAGAAAAATTCCCAATTCTCCTTTTGGGGCTTCAACTCTCACATAAAGTTCTTGTTTCGACAATTCAAAAGTTGGAGAGGGTTTTTTACTAATAAACCGATATTCAAAATCATTCCATTCAGGATCTTTTAATCTGTCAAAACGTCGGATTTCTAAATTTTCGTAAGGCCCTCCTGGAATTCCTTCCAGAGCCTGTTGAATAATCTTTATGGATTCTGTCATTTCACCAATTCGTACTAAATAACGAGCTAATGAATCCCCTTCTCGTTGCCATTGAACCTGCCACTCAAATTCGTCGTAAGACTCATAATGATCAACTTTACGAAGATCCCATTCTATTCCGGAAGCTCGTAGCATTGGTCCCGATAAACCCCAATTTAATGCTTCGTCTCCCCCAATAATGCCTACGCCTTCAACTCGTTCTAAAAAAATAGGATTCCGGGTAATAAGTTTTTGATACTCAGCGACCCCTGTTAAAAAATAATCGCAAAAATCCAAACATTTATCTATCCAGCCATAGGGTAGATCGGCAGCCACTCCTCCGATACGAAAATAATTATGCATCATTCGCATACCGGTGGCAGCTTCGAAGAGGTCATATATCAATTCTCTTTCTCGAAAAATATAGAAGAAAGGGGTCTGCGCACCAATATCCGCCATAAAAGGACCGAGCCATAACAAATGAGAAGCTATCCGACTCAATTCCAACATAATGACTCTGATATAGCTAGCCCTTTTAGGTACTTGAATATTGCCTAATTGTTCGGGTCCATTTATGGTTATTGCTTCTGTGAACATAGTAGCTAAATAATCCCAACGTGTTACATAAGGCAAATATTGTATAATTGTTCGATTTTCCGCAATTTTCTCCATCCCTCTATGTAAATAACCCAATATTGGTTCGCAGTCGACAACATCTTCACCATCTAGAGTAACGATGAGTCGAAGAACACCGTGCATTGATGGGTGCTGAGGCCCCATATTGACTATCATGAGGTCTTTTCTTGTAGTTGGTGCAGTCATAAGTTTTTTACCGATTCATTCTTCCATGAATTGCTGAAAGTGAAAAGAAGTTCATCAAAATTTAATCGAAACATATAAGTGAAAATGAAATGACTCTTCAAATTAATAAAATTAACGAGTTTTTGTCTCTCGAATGTCCAACTGATTAATTAATTCTTTATAACGTAATCTATTTTTTTTTGCCAAATAAGCTAGCAGTCGTTGACGTTTTCCCAAAATTTTCTTCAAACCTCTCTGAGATAAATAGTCTTTTTTGTGCAATTCTAAATGTGAAGTAAGTCTACGTATCTTATTGGTGAAATTGAATACTTGAAATTCAACAGATCCTCTCTTTTCTTCTTGAAAAATAACTGAAATGACAGAATTTTTTACCATAAAAGAATTTCCCCTTTCTTTATTTTACAGATATGGATTTTATCGAATTTTATCGATCAGTAATAATAATGCCAGTAATTTGAACGTGGTATATAGACTTAATTTCTTTATGAACTCCTAATTTTATCAATTCCAATAAATTAATCAAATTCCAAATTTGATTCAGATTAGGAATCCAAAAAGGTGGTAGGTAGATTTTTGTCATTCACAAAAGCGAATAATTTAAACCTAAAATCCTAAAATGAAGAAGATTCTGTTGATTCATTTCTAGATCTAATCGATACCTTATTGATTTAGTATCGTCTACTCGAATTAGATTCGAATGAGATGTAAGACAAGGCATGTGTGCATTTGTTTGCTTTCAGATACTCTATACGAGACAGGGTATATAGTACTATCAATTAATTTTCAATCGTGGATACATATGTATCCTTAAGATACTGAAACGGCTACCATTATTGGTATCAAACCAATAACGATTCATACAAGCTAAATCTTCTAATCGATAATTAGGCCAAAGAAAGAACTTCAATTTAATTAATTCTTTTTTCTCTTTATAAAGAGGTTTCCTTTCATCCAAAAATTGACTCCAGTTTTTTACATTGGTTTCGTTGCAAAATACTGAATTTCTATCGACGCCATTCCAATTCAAAGAATTAAAAAAACTTCGAATTCTCAATTCTCTACGACGTCTAGACCATAAAATATTTTCAGGAACAAGCAAATCAAAATGATTTTTGTCTGTATTTATTCTTTGAGTTTGAGGTTGCAGAATGAATTCATCAAAATTCTTTTTATCAACATATCTTTGTTCTCGGTATCTTTGATTAATTTGGTGTTTACTTTTATGAACCAATGAAATACCTATGGTTTGATACATAATAAATTGTCCATTATTTTTTACAGACAACCGAATAGGTTCGATAATCAATATCCCCTTCTTCATCAATTCTGTAAGAGTTAAATTCGCCTGAATCAGCATTATATCCAAACTCATTTCTCCCCTTTGAATTGACGATACAGTAATTTGGTTTGGATTTATCAGTCGAAGCAGGAGACAATATACCTTGATATTATCGAGCATTCTTTGATTCAAAGCATCGTTCCATCTCAATTGAAAAAGCAAATAACGTTTCAAGAATAAATCTAGTTCTGCTTCCGTGTTGCTTTTGTATTGTTTTTTCTTTTTACCCTTCTTTGTGTCTGATTCCGCGTAATCTTTTTCAAGATCCTTTTTATGTTTTGAGGGAACAGGGCTTGAGAGTGAGAGAATAGGGCGCAGATTTACTTTGTTTTCTATATCTGATCCACGCTCTCTTTCTGCGGGTTCTTTTGCTTCTTGAATTCGATTCTTTATTTTTTTATTTGATTTTTGGTTTTTATTGATGTTTTTATTTTGACTAAGATTTTCGTTTGTATTCAAATTTAAAAGAAGTAATTTGCTTGGTATAATCCACGGTTTTATTTTATATACATTATAAAGTAGTATAAATTCTGGGAAGAACCAAAATTCCAGATTGAATATGCGACGGTTAAATATTTTTTCATTCATTCCCATCCAATCAAAAAAGACTTTTTTCGAATTTTTTTGAGTGTTTTCTGAATTTTGATGAGTTGTAAGATAAAAAAGGCCTTTTTTATCGATTTTCTCAATTATTTGATAATTATTAATACCAATTTTAGTATTTGGATTACTGTTGGTATCGATCTTAACCCAGGCCTCAATATCTTCTTTTTGTCTAAGAGAAAAATGGATAATTTTCCAATCAAAATATTTTCTATCGAGATTTCTTTCTATATATAGAATATTGCCTTTTCTTAGATAATTATTGATATCAAGATTGCCGGACATATCAAAAAAGTTGTGTTTGGGCGTGTTTGAATTATAAGAAATTTCGAGGTTCTTATTTACTTGAAAGGGTAATATAGAAATAAACGACTCACTTTTATTTTCATAATTAATCGATTTATATGATAAAAGATCATATCTATAACATTTTGAAAACTTATCTTTTTGGTTTGATAATGAATAGAGTTCAGAATCATTTTCTTTTTTGTAATGAATTAATTGGTCGTTTTCATATGAATTCCATTTGTTTAAATTTCGATTTTTATTTTGAGCCATACAACTTTGATTAACCCTATTTCGCCATTTTTGTGGCATTAATCTAGACCATCTAATCTGAGATAAATCGTATTGATAATGCTGTCTTAACCAGTTTTTCCATTGATTGATTCTATAACTCTGAAGTTTCTTATGTTTTAATTCAGAATGAAATATTCCTAGTGTTCTAAAATAGTCCTTTATTTTAGTCTTAAGGAAAAAAGACGTTCTGTTATATTGAAGAACAGATCTAAATTTAGCCAAATTAATAACTTGGGTTTGTGATAATTTGTAAAATACATATGCTTGTGACAAGTAGGATAAATCAAAAAAAATATGTGAATTTTTTTTACTAATATTAGAAAGGGACTTTTTTATAGTCGAAATAAAGTGAATTTTTTTTTGATTATTAATTTTTTCTTGATTTATTTCATTATTGGAAATGTATTTATCAATCAATTTATTTGTTGATTCAAGAAAGAGTTGTGTATTAATTCTGGGAATATTAATGATAGATAAAAATAGATCGATGTATAATCTTTGAATGAATAATTTTAGAAAATAATGGAATTTCCATATTAATCGAGTATTTCTTCTTTTTAATATTTGGAAAATATTTTTTGGCGATTCTAATTTTTTAATATTATTTGTTTTATTAGGACTAATGTCTATTTCTGGAGTTACTTTCTTTTTCTCTTTTGTAATTCTTTCTATTTGATTTTTGATTGTACTTGTTCTATCAGTCAAATCCTTCATTTTGGTTTCTATCAGTGAAGAATTTGGCCAATTTCCAGATTCAATTTGACTAAATGATTCGTTAATTATCTGATTACTAATTAGAGAATCTTTTTCTTTTTTCGTTTCATTCGATTCAGATATTTCTTTGAATCTAAATAATACAATTAGAATGACTTTTGAAACTTTTGAAAGTTCTTCTCTTATTTTTTTTAGAAATAGAATACTTTTGATAAGCCATTTTTTGGTTTCTTTTGAAACTCTTCGAAATATTTTTGTTTTTCCTTTTAAAACTTTTATAGTTATAAAATTTTTCTTTTTTAATTTTCCAGTTTTTTTTTCGAGTTCCTTAAAAATGGGCTCAAAAAAGGAAGGGCGCCTTCGGGGAGAACCAAAGGGAGCTTCAGTTTCCATTCCCCAAACTGTTAAAAAACAAAAATCATCTTTTTGTTTTTTCTTTTTCATTAGCTCTCCGTGGGAGGGGTACAGTTTAGATATATGCCAAGGTTTCAGACAAAAAGGAAATAAAATTTTGATCTGAATCCCATCCCTCAACCAATTTTTTGGAAATTCTGTTTCTGATAATTGAACACCATTATAAGTACATTTAATATGCATTTCTCTATTCCATTCCTGCAAATCTTCAGACCATTCAGGAAGTTGCAAGAATAACATACGCCCGAGATTTTTGGCTATTATCAATGAAGGTAATAGAATATATTTTCGAAGAATTGATTGAGTTATTAACATGGAACCTCTTATTATTTGCGCAAAAGGAATGCTATCCCAGGCTTCTGCTATCGCTATCCGTGATTTTTCCTTTTTTGTTTTGTTCTTCGCTTTTTTGTCCTTTTCTTTTTTCTCTTCTCTGTTTGTTTGGTCTTCGCTAGACTCTAGAATCTCGAATTCTCCCTCTTTACCTGCCCAATTTCGAAAAATTGGTTTAATCAGTTCAGAGATATCAAAAGAAAAAAGACGAGGGGGGGTTATTCTGTCGAGAAAAAAGGGGGAATGCGCATTTGCTTGAAATAGTTTCCAAATAACTGTTTTGCGCCTTTGAGCCCGCATAGAGCCTTTAATCATACCTCGCCGAAAATCTGATTGTTGCGAATAGCTTATTAAAGCCACTTCTTCTTTGACCTCAGGATCGTTACTCTCCATGTTGGTAGTATAAATAACTACACGTCTGGCTTTTCTTGAACGAATTTGATGATCCAGTGATGCGCCCTCTTTAAATTCACCCAATTGTTGTTCCAATTCGGTGATTAATTTATGTGACCAGCGAGGTATTTTTTTACTGATTTCTTTTATTCCAATCGAGTTTTTTCCAGATTTTGTCCCATTAGGATCAATTGCATTGAATACAAATTTTACAAATTGCGTTCTTTTTTCTGAATTCACTCTTCCCTGCTCTTGGTCTGAAAATAAAGAAGGGTCTTTCAAATTTAAACTCGATTTTGGTTCGTTACCAAACTCATTGATTAAAGTTAAGAACTCGTCAATTTCTGTTGATAATGATTTTTTATCAACCGTATCCACTTTTTGTTCAAATTCTTGGTAATCAGTATTCGGAAGAAAGATAGTATGAATCCTATTTAGTCTAACTCTCTCTTTCCAATTTTCTAGCGAAGTATTGTTTATGATTGAAGGTGAAAACTCTTTTTTGATTGTTCCTCGATATGGTCCATTTAACAAAGGATCATACATTTTAGGCACGTATTCTTTTTTAGTATCATCATTACACAATCTAGTTCTTGTTTCGAGTATATCCAGAGAAAGAGATTCCTTGTCTAGAACTTCAAGTCGATTGAAAAATTCCTTATTCAGATTATTACTTTTTTCTTTGTTAGTAGAAACCCACTGATTGTCCAGTTCATTAGGGAGCGTTTTTTTGAGTGACAATAGGGGTAGCCTTCTTTTTATCATTTTCCAAAAAGTTGATAAACTTGGCGGGTATGTAAAAGATATTCTTAGTTTTCCATCACTTTT